TCATGTATTATGGATTGGTAAGGATATTTTCATTCCTTGTAGATTTTTTCCAATCTTTTTTTTTTTACGTGTGAATCTATATCAAAGAAATGTCTAACCATTGAAGTAATAATAACCATTGTTAGTTGCGACATTGTGGTCAGTAACATCGGCGAATTAGGGGAAGGGTACGGAAAGAGAGGGATTCGAACCCTCGGTAAACAAAAGTCTACATAGCAGTTCCAATGCTACGCCTTGAACCACTCGGCCATCTCTCCTCCATAACGATTATGGCCCCGAAACCCAGTAATAGTGAGTCATTCCTATTCAATCTTTTTGGAGTAGGTATGTAAAATTTTTTCTAACTAATCATCAACGAAAAAAACCTTCCCTCGATAGATTTTTTTTTTAATTCTACTTTTTTTTTTCTAGTTTTAGATTTTTCAACAACAACTACTTATCCCATAGATCCGGTCCAAATTCATGAATCATCCCGGGGTTTTTATATTGAATTGTATAGTGTATACTCCTTATGTACACAAAATAAATGGTTATTCTATTTTTATCATAGAATAATTATTGGATTCTTTTTCCTCTTTGCTTTGGATCAGAATTCAATTGAAACTTCTCGTATTACCCCAATCTGTAAGATAAATTGAAATGAAATTCTTTACTTCTTCAATTTCGATGAAATGAGAATAGTTTCCTTCATTCTTATCCTAGTACATTTGGATGAAATTTAACCGGATTCCAATATTTCTTATTTTTTATTGATTCCTGTTAAAAAGAAACAATTTGAGTATCGAGTAGAAGGTCATATCTTTTTTTTAATAACTTTTTTTATGTTATTTCGTACTATACAATTCCTTTGTTTGTGGGATCATTTTCTCACGAGAGGTAATTAAAATAAATTATATAATTGGTTTCTACCTATGCCTAGATCTCAGATAAATGGAAATTTTATTGATAAGACCTTTTCAATTGTTGCCAATATCTTATTACGAATAATTCCGACAACTTCAGGAGAAAAAGAGGCATTCACCTATTACAGAGATGGTGCGATTTGAAGTTTTTTTTTTTTATTTATTTACTTTTTGTATTTTTACTTTACTTCTCGAAATCTTAGAAGAAAGCCAAAATACATTATTCCAGATAGAAAGAAAAAAAAAAAAATGATTGAAATAAATCTACGCTTATTGGAGGTGAAACTAAAAAATAAAAAAATTCCTTCTGTCGTGTATCCCCGATTAATGCAACCTCAGATGCTTTAATTGTTAATTCTAGTATTGAGCGAAAGGTTATACCTATGGGTTAAATAATGTGTTAAGTCAACTCTATTCCACTAGTACCAGTAGGCGGCATAGGGAAAGAAGCACTACGACTAGGAATCAACAACACGAAAACTTTGTTATATATTATATATACCTTTTCCTTATTGGGATCGGAACTAAAAGAATGGTTGGGATAACAAACATCCATCTCGTTTGTATTTTGGATACCCGTATAACCATTAAAAACTGTTGAAGTGACGAATTCCTGAAAATAAAATAATGAGGCGTTGAGGACAAAGAAATTGTTGGAATTACCATTTTTCATCTTTATCTAGTACCAACATAACATGGTTGATGTTAAGACAAAATCTTTTTTTTACAGGAAGGTTGGCTAGAGATTTCTTGTAAAAACATTAGCCCCCGCTCAGTTCGTAATGATACTATTTCTGTCTTTTTTGATTCATCTATTATTTATTGTGATCTCACTCATCTCATTATGCGCATTACATAAAGGAGGAGCCGTATGAGATGAAAATCTCACGTACGGTTCTGCAACGGAGATTCTTTGAATCGAATGACGACCGTAACGGATGTCGGCTCAATCCGAAGGAAATTTTGCAGAAGCTCTACAGAATTATTATGAAGCTATGCGGCTAGAAATTGATCCCTATGATCGAAGTTATATACTCTACAACATAGGTCTTATCCACACAAGGAATGGAGAACATACGAAAGCTTTGGAATATTATTTTCGGGCACTAGAACGAAATCCGTTCTTACCACAAGCTTTTAATAATATGGCTGTGATCTGTCATTACGTGCGACTATCTCCACTATAGAAAGAAAAAAAAGAAAAAATCCACTAATAAATACTACAAAAAAAAGGTTTTCTACATATGTATTGTCCAAAATATCGATTTTTTTCAGCTGTAGCAAAGAAATAAACTTCATAGAAGTTAAAATATGAAGACATAGGTATGCCTAGATATTTTTTTCTATGGATAAAGGATCTAATTGATAGAGGAAGCACCGTAAAGATCAATTAGCGAGGTTTTGGGCCGATACAATAAAAACTGCTTACTTTACTTCTATCATGATATAAGAGACAAATGAGGAATCAACTTATGTAATAGAGTCGATCCACTACGGTATTGGGCAGCGGTGTAGCATCATATCCCAAAGATAGTAAGTCTTTTCTTTCTTATGAAGAAAAGTCTTTTTCAAAGATTCTATATAAATTTATATATGAA